GAAAAAAAAAATAAAGGGGAGCCTAATCTCACCCCCTTCCGTACTATAAAGAAAAGATATATTAAATTTGTACCATTTTCTAAAAAGAAAAAGAAGTGCTTCTAGATTATAGACTTATCCACTTAGATGAATAAATCATACTATACTCTATTTATATTATGAACGAATATGTATTGTATCCCAATCCATCTCGAGGTATTTGTATCAATACCTATTCGGTAGATCTTTTTTTTCTCTGCCAGGAACCAGATTTGAACTGGTGACACGAGGATTTTCAGTCCTCTGCTCTACCAACTGAGCTATCCTGACCTTTTCTTGTGCATCATCCTAGTAGAGGATTTGTATCTATGTCAATTAAAGGGATTAAAAAATCAATTAAATAAATTATTTCAAATTTCAAATTTGAAAATGGGGGGAGGTAGTCCTACGCATTATATATGGCTTACTTAATAATACTTAAAAATAGAGTTAATAACCGGGATTCCTTCCCGATACTCGAATAAAAAAGAAATCTATTCTAGGATAAGATCCATTGAGTTCTCTTCGCACTCCTTTGGGAAAGGGTAGAATGAGAAAGCTAATGAATCTTAAATTGATAAAAAGGAAAAAAGAGGATAAATACTATAGTTAGCGAATAAAAGAGGGTTTGGGGATAGAGGGACTTGAACCCTCACGACTTATAAAGTCGACGGATTTTCCTTTTACTAGAAATTTCATTGTTGTCAGTATTGACATGTAGAATGGGACTCTCTCTTTGTCCTCGTCCGATTAATCCACTTTATTAGATGTATAAAGCCCTTCCTTCAAATTTAGAAGGAGTTCCGCTAACAACACAACGTAATTAACTCGATTCGTTAGAACAGCTTCCATTGAGTCTCTGCACCTATCCTTTTCCTTTGTATTCTAGTTAGAGAACCTCCTGGTTTTCTCAAAACACGGATTTGGCTCAGGATTGCCCTTTTTTAATTCCAGGGTTTCTCTGAATTTGGAAGTTACCACTTAGCAGGTTTCCATACCAAGGCTCAATACAATCAAGTCCGTAGCGTCTACCGATTTCGCCATATCCCCATTTTCCTCTTCTTTGAGACAAGGATTACTTGTGTAATTTCATCCATCTCTTAGTTTTTTTTTGAATCTATTGAATTCATCACTCGACGTAGTCTAGCAGTTCGACTCTATTTGAGAGACCCCACTTGCTTATTGCAATTCAGAATTGAATTGATTGTATCGTTGAGGTATTTCCAATTCAATCCGAATCAATATATCCCAAAGTTTTTCTCTCCCCCCCCCTACTGTATTACTTTTTTAGAGTATTTGAAATCATACTATAACGCTTGATATTTATTCTTTTTTTTTCTAATCAGAATTAGCTATTTTATTTGCTATGACTCTATGTTCCCCTTAGTGAAATAGGAAGGAATTCTCAAATTATTAACAAATAAAAAAATATCTCAAAAAAAAGTCGATAATGATCGAATTAAAATGCCAATAAAGTCGTATTTTCTCTTTATTATATCTTTCATATATATTATTCTTTTCTATGTATTAGATTATTCGTCGGAGCCATATCAAATTGAAAATATCTGAAATCCAATTCTATTCTATATAGAAAAATGGATTTGCGAATTAGAGAAATAAAAAGAAAATTCAATAAATTTTTTCATTTTATTTAAAGATATCTTCTAGTTAAGCATATCAAGGTAACTTTATCTTTAAGAAGTTTTAGTTTTTTTTATAAGATAAGTAGAACTTAAAATTTAGAATCTAGTTAATAACTAAGATTAATAACTAAGATCTGAGATTTTACGGATTCCCTATACTATACCTATTTCTATTTGTTACACTATTTCTGCTATGTAAGCCCACTTAGCTCAGAGGTTAGAGCATCGCATTTGTAATGCGAGGGTCATCGGTTCAAATCCGATAGTCGGCTTTTTTTCTCTATCGATGTTCTACGAACAAAAATATCTTTTTTTTTCCGAATTAAATGGAGAATCCAGGATCTTTTATGTTTTCTACCTTACAATTTTGCTAGATACAAAACAATAAAATAAATAATATATATACAAAAAATACAGATTTTGATGAAATTCGATTTTTTGTGGTACTTTAGTTGATTTTACTCTGTTTATCCTGTAGTTTAATTCAGTTTTAATTTCGATGTATTCTGTAATGTAAATACAATGAAATTAATTGTGTAAAATGAAATTTCAATAAAATAAAAAAGGAGTCTTCATGTCCCGTTATCGAGGACCTCGTTTAAAAAAAATACGCCGTCTGGGAGCTTTACCAGGACTCACTAGAAAAACACCTAAATCCGGAAGTAATCTGAAAAAAAAATTCCATTCTGGTAAAAAGGAGCAATATCGTATTCGTCTTCAAGAAAAACAGAAATTGCGTTTTCATTACGGTCTGACAGAACGACAATTACTTAGATATGTACATATCGCTGGAAAAGCAAAAAGGTCAACAGGCCAGGTTTTACTACAATTACTTGAAATGCGTTTGGATAATATCCTTTTTCGATTGGGTATGGCCTCAACCATTCCTGGGGCCCGCCAATTAGTAAACCATAGACATATTTTAGTTAATGGTCGTATAGTCAATATACCGAGTTTTCGTTGCAAACCCCGAGATATTATTACTACGAAAGATAACCAAAGATCGAAAGGTCTGGTTCAAAATTTTATTGCTTCATCTGACCCAGGGAAATTGCCAAAGCATTTGACGATTGACACATTAGAATATAAAGGACTAGTAAATAAAATTCTAGATAGGAAGTGGGTTGGTCTCAAAATAAATGAGTTGTTAGTTGTAGAATATTACTCTCGTCAGACTTGAACTTAACGAAAAAAAAGAAAGTTTCATAGAATTTTCTTCCCCTTACCCTTCCCCCGAACTAACTCGACCTAAGACCACTAATTCGTAAGACCACTAATTCGTATTTTCCCACTCAACTAGCAAAAATGGATTAACCCTAGGATCTTTTTTTTTCCTATATGTATATTTGACATCCGACAGTAATTTGCTATAGAAAATTTCTATTAAATAAGATATTATTGCTGGAATAAATTGTTATTTGATTTGCTACATTGTGCTCGTTAACGTTGATAAATTAAGAAAAACGGAAAGAGAGGGATTCGAACCCTCGGTAAACAAAAGTCTACATAGCAGTTCCAATGCTACGCCTTCAACCGCTCGGCCATCTCTCCTACAATAATCTTATTATGGAAAATAAACTGAGTGAATAGCGAGTTTTCTTATTCCTGCAGTACAGGTAAAACCGCAACCGCTCGGGGGTTCCATAGTTCTATTGGAAAAATTACTTTTGCTGTAAGTGGAAGGATCCTAGGTTTTTTTACCAAGAATTGCGCTCTCTATAAAAGTTTTAGTTTGGGTTTTCCCGCAACCAAAGAAAAAGAGAATGGAAGAATTCTTCTTTTCTTCTTATTGCATAATAAAATAAAGAAACCTTAGAATTCCCTTTGCATAAGTTACGCTACACCATACTATCGAAATCCAAAATAGGGTATGAAACAATTAATGACTTTGTAAACACGAAATAGCTGATGAGAGAAGTTATTGTTGAGAAATAGGAAAGTGGAATGAAATCCAGTCTTAGTCAAATATTTCATATCTCCTCTTTCTTGTCCAAGCAGAATAAAAAGGATACAATTTGAGCTGCGCGGAAAATCCATATCTCTCTTATCCATTTAAAGCATATGGATTTAGAGCATACGGATGGATCGATTTATAAGAATCGAATGTGTTTGTTTTTATGTTATTCTGTGAAGGAATGAAAACAATTCTATATAGAATGGGTTGGGAATTATGCCTAGATCCCGCGCAAATGGAAATTTCATTGATAAGACCTTCTCAATTGTAGCCAATATTTTATTGCGAATAATTCCGACAACCTCAGGAGAAAAAAAGGCATTTACTTATTATAGAGATGGTGCGATTTGACTCTTTTTTTTTGTTTTTTTTTTAGCCCTACCTACACCTTAGTCTTCCGAGAAAGAGAGGGGGTTCACATAGAGAGAACAATATTAGTAAAGCAAACCCACGCTTCGGGAAGGTGAGGTGAACTACCAATTCCTTCTGTCGTGTATCCTCGATTGATGCGGCCTCAGATGCTTCAATTATAGATTTGAGTATTGAGCGAAAGGTTATACCTACAGGATAGGTTATGGATTACAGTACAGGCCAACTCTACTCTATTAGTACCAGTAGGCAGCATAGAGGAGAAAAGCACTACACCTAGAAATAGTAAAGGAATCAACAAGAGAAAAACTTTGTTAGAAATTAGCCCTTTCCCGATCCGTATCAGGGTTGGGAGGAATGGTTGGGATAACAAACAACCATCAGGTTTGTACTTTGGATACCCCTAAAACCATCAAAGATCGTTGAAGTGGCTAATTCCTCTAAATAGGGGGCGTTGAGAACAAATAAATTCTTGGAGCTATTGTTTTTTTCTAGCATTAATAAAATTCATTGGTGTTAAGAAAAACCTCTTGCGAGAAGGTTGGCTAGAGATTTCTTGGAAAAATACCAGCCCCTTTCGATTCATAATGAGACGGGACTAATTCTATTTTGATTCTATAGATTATTTCGCTTAGTACTATGTACAGAAGGGAGGAGCCGTATGAGATGAAAACCTCATGTACGGTTTTGGAACGGAGATTTTTTGAATAGAATGAACGACCGTAACGGATGTTGGCTCAATCCGAAGGAAATTATGCGGAAGCTTTGCAAAATTATTATGAAGCTACGCGACTAGAAATCGACCCCTATGATCGAAGTTATATACTCTATAACATAGGACTTATACACACAAGCAATGGAGAGCATACAAAGGCTTTGGAATATTATTTCCGGGCACTAGAACGAAACCCCTTCTTGCCGCAAGCTTTTAATAATATGGCCGTGATCTGTCATTACGTGCGACTATCTCCACTATAGAAAGAAAAAAAGAGAGGATCAAATTTTCTAGTAAATACTAGAAAAAAAAAGGGCTTTCTACATAGGGATCGTAAAAAGAACGATTTTTCCCTACCAGCTGTAGGAAGGAAGGACACTTCAAGAGAATCAAAAAAGGAAGAAAGTATCGCCTATACTACTACTCTATGGATAAAGTTCTCAAATTGATAGGGAAAGCACCGTAAAGATCAATTAGTGAGCGACTGGGTCGATACAACTAAAAAAAACTGCTTACTTATCTTATCCCATGGTATGGGGTCAAATTTAGGAATCCGCTTATGTAATAGAGCCGATCCACTAAGGGATTAAGCAGCGGTGTAGTATCAGATCCCAAAGATAGTAAGTTCTTTTTTCTTTCTTATGGAAAAAAGTCTTTTTCAAGGATTCTATAGAGATTTCATATATGAAACCGGGATAGTTACCTTTCAGAAAATTCGAACGAAGGCTCTAGATCTATCTATGCTTCATTCTTCTGAAGGTGGGAAAAAAGATCAAACTGATTATGGATAAAAATTAGGGTTTGAAACTTAGGTAATTAACTTCTTCTGCTTAACCCCCAAAAAAATGCGATCGATTTTTGAGAAATAGAATTCAGTTAAGATAGGGGAAATTAAGATAGCAATTTATGAGCCGTATGAGGTAGGAAACTCTCAAGTACGGTTCTAAGGGAAGGAACTGCCTATTCCGACCGAGGAGAACAGGCCATTCTACAGGGTGATTCGGAAATTGCAGAAGCTTGGTTTGATCAAGCTGCTGAGTATTGGAAACAAGCTATAGCGCTTACTCCGGGAAATTATATTGAAGCACAGAACTGGTTGAAGATTACGAAGCGCTTTGAATTTGAATAAGAGCACGCTCCTTATTTTTCATAAAATGGGTGGTTTGGTTGTTCATCCATTAATCAAATAAATTAGGTCGTAAGATCGAATCAAGAATTTCATTATATCCCTTTCTTATACCTTCTATTTTATATGATATTTCATAAGGATAAACCATAGGGATAGGGTCTAGAATAGAAGTAATAAAGTGAATAAAAATAAAAAATAGTGGCAATCTAAATATTGCTAATATATCAGGACTGTCTTATTAATAATTCTAATGAGTTATCTTGGAATTTAGAATGAAATAAAAACCCTATATTATGCTCAAGGAAAGTAGATGTATAGAGGAGCTTATACCTTCAAAAAAAATACACCAGTTTCTTAAATTTCAAAAATATTTTTTTTTCTTACGTCGGGAAATATTTGTTTTTCAAGACAAACAATGTCCGTTAGGCACCTAATCTTTATGTCATAATAGATCCGAACACTTGCCTCGGATTGACTTCAATATATAATTGCTCCAGTGAATAACTAAAAAAAATAGAAGAACGGTAGATAGTAAAGAAAAGAACTAATCATAATATCTATCTTTCAAAATCTATCTTTCAAAGATTCACTAAAAAGACAGTTGGCGGGTCTCTTTGTATGTCTTGTCCGGAAAGAGGAGGACTTAATGATTATTCGTTCGCCGGAACCAGAAGTAAAAATTGTTGTGGATAGGGATCCTGTAAAAACATCTTTTGAAGAATGGGCCAGACCCGGCCATTTCTCAAGAACACTAGCTAAGGGCCCTGATACTACCACTTGGATCTGGAACCTACATGCTGATGCTCACGATTTCGATAGTCATACGGGTGATTTGGAGGAGATCTCTCGAAAAGTCTTTAGTGCTCATTTCGGGCAACTCTCCATTATCTTTCTTTGGTTGAGTGGCATGTACTTTCATGGTGCACGCTTTTCCAATTATGAAGCATGGCTAAGTGATCCTACTCACATTGGACCCAGTGCTCAGGTAGTTTGGCCCATAGTAGGGCAAGAAATATTGAATGGTGATGTAGGCGGGGGTTTCCGAGGAATCCAAATAACCTCTGGGTTTTTTCAGCTTTGGCGAGCATCTGGAATAACTAGTGAATTACAACTCTATTGTACTGCAATTGGTGCATTGATTTTTGCAGCGTTAATGCTTTTTGCTGGTTGGTTCCATTATCACAAAGCCGCTCCAAAATTGGCCTGGTTCCAAGATGTAGAATCCATGTTGAATCACCACTTAGCAGGATTATTAGGACTTGGGTCTCTTTCTTGGGCGGGACACCAAATCCATGTATCTTTACCAATTAACCAATTTCTTGACGCTGGGGTGGATCCTAAAGAGATACCACTTCCTCATGAATTTATCTTGAATCGTGACCTTTTGGCTCAACTTTATCCTAGTTTTGCCGAAGGAGCAACCCCCTTTTTCACCTTAAATTGGTCCAAATACGCAGAATTTCTGACTTTTCGCGGAGGACTCGATCCAGTAACCGGCGGTCTATGGCTGACCGATATTGCGCACCATCATTTAGCTATTGCTATTCTTTTCCTAATCGCGGGTCATATGTATAGGACCAACTGGGGTATTGGCCATGGACTTAAAGATATTTTGGAGGCTCACAAGGGCCCATTTACAGGACAAGGCCATAAGGGTCTTTATGAAATCTTA